CTTAATACAATTTCTTTCAAATTCATTAAAATGTCATGTACCGATTCTTGAATACCTGCTAAGGTAGAATACTCGTGTGGTATTTTCTCAGATTTTGCACGTGTGATACATGTTCCTTCTATTTCTCCAAGTAAAGCTCTTCGCATCGCAATGCCTATTGTGTCAGCTTGGCCTTTCATAAGTGGAGACAGAATAAAGCGTCCATAACAAAGACGCTTATTGTCTTCTTTTGATTCAACACACTTCCATTGTAGTGTACGAGTAGATACTGTTATTTTCTCTCGAACCATAAGAATATTTTATTATTTGATCAAATCATTGAATCATTTTTTTCTCTTGTTTACCTTGAAATATCTTAAATTTTTATTTCTACACACGTCGTTTTTTTGGAGGTCTACAGCCATTATGTGGCATAGGGGTTACATCCCGCACAAATGTTAATAGTATACCACTTCTGCGAATAGCGCGTAATGCCGCGTCTCTTCCGAGACCAGGTCCTTTTATCATGACTTCTGCTCGTTGCATACCTTGATCCACTACTGTACGAATAGCGTTTCCTGCTGCGGTTTGAGCAGCAAAGGGCGTCCCTCTTCTTGTACCCTTGAATCCACAAGCACCAGCGGAGGACCAAGAAACCACCCGACCCCGTACATCTGTAACAGTCACAATAGTATTATTGAAACTTGCTTGAACATGAATAACCCCCTTTGGTATTCTCCGTGTATTCTTACGTGACCCAACACGTCCATTCTTACGTGAACCAATTCTCGGTATAGCTTTTGCCATATTTTTTCATCTCATAAATATGAGTCAGAGATATATGGATATATCCATTTCGTGTCAAAATTTTACTTTTACATCGGGTGTTTTAACAAGTCTGATTATCCTTGTCTTTGTTTATGTCTTGGGTTAGAACAAATTACTATAATTCGTCCCCGCCTACGTATTAGTCGACATTTTTCACAAATTTTCCGAACAGAAGCTCGTATTTTCATATTTGGCATTCCTCATTTTAATTCTCAATATACTTAAAAAAAAGGTTTATTTAAATTTTTCATCTCGAATCATATTCCCACGAAGGGCATGTTGAAGTTGATAAAAACACCTAATCTTTCGAATCCTTAGTGCGAAGTCGATAAATTATACGTCCTTTGGTTGAATCATAACGACTTACTTCAATTTTGACTCTATCGCCTGGCAGTATCCGTATAAAACTACGTCGGATCTTTCCTGAAACATAACCTAGAATCATATCTTGATTATCTAAGCGAATCCGGAACATACCGTTGGGAAGGGATTCAGTAATTAAACCTTCATGAGTCCATTTTTGTTCTTTCATTCCAGGTAAAGCCTCCTTGAAGTATCAACTGATGGAGGAGGAACAATATTAGATAACCCGCCCCTTTTCTTTTTATTTTCACAAATCAGAAGTTTCGGACCCAATTCGTATATTAGAAAGATTACCATATATAACACAAAACTTCTCCACCAATTCTTTCTAGTCGAGCCTCTCGGTCTGTCATTATACCTCTAGAAGTAGAAAGAATTACAATTCCCATCCCACCTAAAATTCTAGGAATTCGTTGGTAGTTCGAATAGATTCGGAGACCGGGCCGACTGATCCGTTTTAAATTTAAAAAATTTCTATAAGCCTTTTTACTATTCCTTCTATGCCGTAGGGTTAAAACCAAAAAAGCTTTTTTGGTTTCTTTATGTTTTCTCACGTTTTCGATAAACCCTTCTCGTAAAAGTATTTTAACAATATTTTCGGTGATATTAGTAGATGCTATTCGAACCACCCTTTTTCTATCCATATCAGCATTTCGTATAGAGGTTATTATGTCAGCAATAGTATCCCTACCCATGGTGAATTAAAATTTTTGGTGCTCCCCAATTTTGATATAATCAACGTGTTTTTCTTTTTTTTTTTTTTTACTTTTTTATGAATTGAAATTCTTAAAGGCATATGCGTGAGACACAATCTCCTAAAAATGATGAATCTACTTATTAATCTTTTTTTTTTTTTCAAATATCTTAACTTAAAACATATGACGGTCTTATCTTATTTTATAAGACCTTACAATACCTCCGGAGCTAATGAAACTATTTTAGTAAAATTTAACTGTCTCAATTCCCGGGCAATTGCACCAAAAACTCGAGTTCCTTTGGGATTTCCTTCTTGGTCAACGACAACTGCAGCATTGTCATCATATCGTATTATCATACCGTTATCACGTTTGAGTTCTTTACAAGTACGTACAATTACAGCTCTGACCACCTCTGATCTTGATAGTGGCATATTTGGTACTGCTTCTTTGATCACAGCAACAATAACGTCACCGATATGAGCATATCGACGATTGCTAGCTCCTATGATTCGAATACACATCAATTCCCGAGCCCCGCTGTTATCCGCTACATTCAAAAGGGTCTGAGGTTGAATCATATCATTTTTAAAATCTATTCTTTCAATGCAAAGCAAAGAATGAAGAAAAAAAGA